AAAAAATTCCAACCCTTTGTTTTGGTTTTGAAACCATTTCTGTATTAAGCTAATACTAATAGTAGAAAGAGTACCGTACTTATATTTGGACTTCAAACGGTTTAGCTTTAACCCTGTTAATGGTTCCACATTATTGGTTAATAGAGAATCAAAGTATATTTACCAATGACTCACGAAATGCTATGGTTCTAAAATGGAATTTCTTAATTTATTCAGAAGTAATTCGCAGAATCATGCACCTTTTCTTTACTAGTTATACCAAAAAAAAGTGCAGTTGGTCGTATCCAGCCTATTCTTGAAATAAACAACTCACACACACTCCCTTTCCAAAAAAAATCAATACACCAAGTACTACACTTAGATTTATTGGATTTGTTGCAAAAATATCGGTATTAAACCCGAAACTTCCGGCGGATGACCAATAACTTACGGAAAGGAAAGAATCGGTTACATTTTTCATATGATCTCCTCTTGCGTATTCTTATAGATAAGACAAATTATCTATATTTTTTATTTATTGTAGCATTTTTCCTATTATTTATTTTTCTAAATACTCCTAACATAGAGTTAAAAATAATATGGATTTCAAAAATCTAAATGTATTTTGTTTCAATTGGCAATTTCCCATAAGAATGATACTTATTAGAATTAGATATTGAGTCTTATGTTATGTGAGTTTCGAACTATCTCGTTTGTTGCAATATTTCTTAAAAAGAGTTCCGTTGGAATACGAAAATGAAAGAAGAAAGCTAATTGGTGTGCCAATTCCCCCTCCCCCAATCAGTCCTTTACATGTACATGGGCTATTGTCCGAAGGAATAAGAAATGAAATTTGAATCTAATTTGAAAAAAGAAAAAGCAGCAGCAACCCCAAAGAAAGAAAAAACTATATGTATTTTTAGTTTATAGGATTAAACAAAGGGATTCGCAAATAAAAGTGCTAATGCCACAACTAGTCCATAAATTGTTAAAGCTTCCATAAAAGCCAGACTAAGCAATAAAGTACCTCGTATTTTTCCCTCTGCTTCTGGTTGTCTCGCGATCCCTTCTACAGCTTGGCCCGCAGCGGTACCTTGACCAACTCCAGGTCCAATAGAAGCAAGCCCAACGGCCAATCCAGCAGCAATAACGGAAGCGGCAGAAATCAGTGGATTCATGAGCAATTCCTCGCACCAAAAAAAAAAAAGAAATAGTTAATGATACAATCAACCAATGAATTATGACTTACTTTTTCCATGGCTAAAATTTATCCAGTCAAAATAACTAAGAAACCAGAATTGCAATAATAATATTCGTGAATTAGCAGAAATACCTCGATATCTCTTTTTTTTAGTTCCTATCAACTTTTTGAATTTGTACAAACTTTGTTATTCCATTTCTTTCTTTTTTCCTTTCTTCCGAATCGTTCTTTGAATTATTTGTTCTTTTTCGTGATTGAAACTCATGCAATGCAATATTAAATTCAAACGACGAAAAAGAAGAACTTTTGTTCGAATCCCTATATAAATTAACATATATGGCGTAGGGCAAATTTGATATATCTTTAGTTAATATCTACTTGGTTAATAGCTAATATCACATATACATGTCTTTCCCCCATAACGTAAACTAACTATTCATGGGTTGTGTTAGAGTAGGAAAAATTTAGATATCTTTTCTTTATTCTACAATTCCTTAATCTTAATATCGTAATATCTGTTTTACTATTACTTACTCTCGATCATATATACCTTAATTTATACCTTATTTCGCTATTTATGTTCCCTAAGCCTAAGGGGCTTACCTTGATTTGATACGCGTCTACATTGCAGCGGGTTAAGCTAAAAAAAGACTCCGTCAAAAACTAGTCAATGGTGGCCTTCCATGGATTCTCCTATATAAGCCGCAGCTAAAGTTGCAAAAATAAGAGCTTGAATACCGCTTGTAAATAATCCAAGAAACATGACAGGTATAGGAACCACTAAAGGTACTAAAGAAACAAGAACAACAACTACTAATTCATCAGCTAATATATTTCCGAAAAGTCGAAAACTAAGGGATAAGGGTTTTGTGAAATCTTCTAAGATGTTAATGGGTAAAAGGATTGGCGTTGGTTGAATGTATTTACTGAAATAACCTAATCCCTTTTTGGTAAGACCCGCATAGAAATATGCTACTGACGTCAGTAAAGCTAAAGCAACGGTAGTATTTATATCATTTGTGGGTGCGGCTAACTCACCATGGGGTAACTGTATGATTTTCCAAGGTAAAAGAGCCCCCGACCAATTCGAAACAAAAATAAATAGAAATATAGTTCCAATAAATGGAACCCATGGACCATATTCTTCTCCAATCTGGGTTTTACTCACGTCTCGAATGAATTCAAGGACATATTCAAAAAAATTTTGACTATCGGTAGGAATGGTTTGAGGATTACGAACAGCTATAATGGCTGAAGCTAATAAGATAGTAATTACAACCCAAGAAGTAATAAGGACTTGGGCATGGACTTGGAAACCGCCGATTTGCCAATAGAAATGTTGTCCTACTTCCACGCCGGATATAGCGTATAACCCCTTTAATGTGTTGATGGAACATAATAAAACATTCATATTATCCTATGAAAGAAATATAACTTTAAAAAGGAATTATTTTGATTTAACCATCTCTTTTTCAACTTCTTCACTTGATTTGTATATTTTTAATATCAACTAATCATACAATAGCCTCAGTTAGTTTTATCTCTTTTGTGCAATTCAGGAATCATAACCAATTCAATAAATCTATTCTATGGAGTTTCAAAAATAATTTACACGCAATCTTATTATTAATCAAGAATTTCGTATATAGCTAGAACGACCCTCGCAAATTGAAAATACTAATTTGTTAAGAATTAATCGGAGTGAAGCTATAGCGTCATCATTCGCTGGAATCGAAATATCTGCTAAATCGGGGTCACAATTTGTATCGATTAAACAAATCGTTGGGATTCCCAACGTGATGCATTCTCGAAGAGCCGTATATTCTTCTTGCTGATCAACAATTATTACAATATCGGGTAACCCTGTCATATATTTAATCCCGCCCAGATATGTTTGCAAGTGAGATAGTTGTCTCTTCAACACAGCCGCATCTCTTTTCGGCAGACGGTTGAGTCTACCCGTCTTTTGTTCTGTTCTCAAGTCCCTGAACTTATGAAGTCTCGTTTCTGTAGTATACCAATTTGTTAACATACCACCAAGCCATTTTTTATTAACATAATGACAACGAGCCTTTATTGCAGCCCGTGCTACTAAATCAGCTGCTTGATTTTTGGTCCCAACAATTAAAAATTGTTTTCCCCTACTAGCTGCATCAAAAACTAAATCACAAGCTTCGGATAAAAACCGAGCCGTTCTAGTAAGATTTATAATATGAATACCTTTACGCTTTGCAGAGATATAAGGTGCCATTCTGGGATTCCATTTCCTAGTACCATGACCAAAATGAACTCCCGCTTCCATCATTTCTTCCAAATGGATATTCCAATATCTTCTTGTCATTTCTCCCCACACTTCTTCTCTTTTTTTTTTCTTTAAAGAGAAGAAGTACCCTAAAAATAAAAAATTGTTCCCATGGAACCTTCTCTTCGAACGGGGATTGGCCGTTGATACACGATCCAAGCCATTCAGGTTTTTTTATTCTTTCTATTCGATTCGTTATTATTTTGATTACTATTACCAAATCAAATGACTGCAACACAAATAGAAAAACCGGGTGAATCCGCTCTTAGGAATCATTAAATCCTAGAAATGAGTGTTATGATGTATCATGTACATTCTTTGAAATGGAAAAATAAAAAAATTCTCTGTGGTGGAACAAAATATCTCTGATTTCCCACTCAAATAAATTCTTCTTTTTGGTTTCAAAAGAAATGTTTTTATGTCGCCTTGAACGGTGCACTAATCCTTTGAATCCAGTACCAACGGGTATCATCCCCCCTAGAACAACATTCTCTTTCAGACCTTTCAACCAATCGATACGACCGCGTAGAGCGGCTTTTGCTAAAACTCGAGCAGTTTCTTGAAAACTCGCCTCTGATATGAAACTTTGAGTATTTAAAGATGCTTTCGTTATTCCCAATAATATGGCTCGGTAACAAATCGCTTCTTCCAAAGCACGCCCCGTTTGTTCCGCGCGCAAAACTCCAATTAGTTCTCCGGGTAAAAAAACATTAGACATTCCTTCTTCTGAAACCAAGACCTTTGATGTTATTTGACGTACAATAATTTCTATATGTCTATTATGAATCTGTACACCCTGGGATCGATACACCTTTTGGATTTTATTAACCAAAGAGATACGACTTTGGGCTATAGTTAATTCAGCACCAATCAAGAATCCCCAAGGAATTCCAAGAATTCGTGTTATACACTCGTTCCAGCCCTCAACTCTCTTTTCTAGGTTCATTGATATTGAATCAATCGAACGCACTTCTAACACTTGTTCTACTTTTGGAAGACCCTGCGTTATATCACCAGATCTCGACTTTTCATATATAAATGTAACTAATGTATCTCCTTCGAAAAGTATTTCGCCATAATGTCCATGAACAGTTGCTTCTGGAGTGGCCAAATAAGATTTCGCCGATCTTATTACTACAGAGTCAATTTGAACATTTATAACTTGACCCGATTTTAGGTGTGGTCCATGTTTGGCTATACAGACATTTTCACAAAAAAACTGTCCAAGGGTAATTATTATCGATTTTTTTTCACAATAATTATGATGGAGAAAGTACCAATTCAAGTTGAATGGATTCAAAAGGAGGTTACTGCAGGGATTGGAATTAAAAATTCTCCCGGTTTCGTCCATTAAATAATATTTAAGTAAAAAAATTTTAAGTACTTGAAAAGTCTGTTTTAAATTGTCAAGTTGGAAATATTTAGTTACCGAGATCTGATTATGAGTTTTTAAAAGGTAATAAAAATTCACAATTTGGCAGGCTGTTCCTAAAGGTCCTAACGAATTCCTAATTGGAATTAGAGGATTATTTTGACTTGATTCTTTTATCCCATTGTAATGTTTTACATCGTTGAATGGGCCCATTTGAAAACAATTAGCTGATGACAAAATTATCAAAGATTGAGATTCCTTACTTCTAGTCCAGAACATATGAATAGTTCCTTGATTTTGGCTAAGTGATTGTTGAATCCTTTCCGTGGAATAAATAGAATAAAATGGATTGATACGACTTGACCCATTATCCGAATCCGAGATTAATCCGGGGCCTAATGGATCATTTCTTTTTCGTATATAAGACATATGTGGTTGCACTAAGTTGATTCTTATAAAATCTTGAATCAGACCAGTTGTACTTACTTCAACAAAGCAAGCGTGGGTTTCTTCTAACGAAGAACTTTTGTTGTCTTGGTCCCAGCTCAAGACTAAACAAGTTCGAACTAATTGAATACGGATTCCATAAATTCCCAAAATTGGTTTACCATTTCCATAAAGAATATAATTTACAACTTTAAGTTTTAGATTCTCCTTTTCCTGCAACGAATCCTGGGGAAAAAGTGTTTCTAAATTTATACCGTCCGCTATTTCATATATGATTACGGGTCGAACTAAAACAAAATATTTTTTCTTCGTAGGTGTGATCCATTGGACATAGATCCAATTTTTCCAGTTTTTTGATTCTTTAATTTTTTTTTTTATCCCTCCGGGCGCTATCAAGATGCCGCTGTGTTGGAATATCTTATCCACCTCTACAGGAAAATGGATATCCCCAGAAAAAATTTTAAGTTCAATCTTTTTTGTTTTTTTCTCCATGCGGACCAATCCGCCTACTCGGCTTCTTGTATTTAACGCGATTCGTGTATCTACTCCAATAATACTATTATTTCGTACCATTATGGAAGAGGATTCGGGTACAATATGCACCTCTTCGGGAATGAAAAAAAATGGATCTACTTTCGTTTGGTATTTTGACTTAAGTTCTTTGACTTCTCCATATTCCATTAAATCTTCTTTTTTGAGGATTGAATGCACCCCTATAGCCCCGTATTTAGTAATTCCCGAACTCTTTCTTCTGTATTGAACATCATCAAAATAAGCAAGAATACTATTTCTCCGAAAAATACCATTTATCGGTATTTCAATCGAAATACTAGAACGAGGCTGTTGTTCTTTCTCTCGTTCTTGAATCCATTGGAATGGAATGATGAATCTATTTCTTCGCCTTTTTGCTAATAAAAAGCAATCATAATTTTTGTGGAGAATAGAAGGAAATAGGAGATTACAATGACCCCTAGCTAGGATTCGATTAAATTCTGAATAATCGGGAATACCACTTTCTTTTTTCTCAGAAAGACCCGAAGTACGAAATTTGCCTTTCCCTTGATCATTATTTACTGAAAAGCTAGAAATGGGTTTCCCTTTGGCAGAAAGAAAATAAACGTTCATTTGATCTTGATCTTTATGGATTGAAAAAGGGACTACACTAGATCTGTATGAGCCTCCTGATAATATCCATAAATTACTTGTTTTTGGTAAGAGATGTACATTACTATATGTAAAAAAAGGTGCATGATATACATCAGTACTCCAGTGTATTTCTCCCTCTGAATTAGAATAAATATGTTTTCGAACCCTCTCTTTAAAATTCAAAGTGTATGCTCCTGCGCGAATCTCAGCAATCACTTGTTCTGATTCTACATATTGATCGTTTTGAACTAAAATAAAACTTTTTGGTGGAATAGTCACGTTATGTATAATATCCTCACTCTTAATAGTTACATACAAATCTAGATAAGATAGAAAAGCAGGATGCCCATGACGTGTACGTATGGGATAAACCAAATCCTCATGGAATTTTATTTTTCCATTAGAAGGGGCTCGTACCTGTTTTGCAGTACCCCCTGTAAATACTCCACCGGTATGAAAAGTTCTTAATGTTAGTTGAGTGCCGGGTTCCCCAATAGATTGACCTGCAATAATACCTACAGCTTCTCCCAATTCGACAAGGTCACCATGAGTAGGGCTCCAACCATAACATAATCGGCAGATCCAAGACGTACTCTTACAAGTAAGGGGAGTTCGGATTGAGATGGGTTGTATTTGAAAAGTTATGAATCGATTGACAAGTCCAATACCAATATCTTGATTTCGAACGGCAAGACATCGTGAGCCTATATATATATCGTCTACTAATACACGGCCAATCAATGTTTGGATAAAAATTCTTTCCGACATCCTCCCATTTCGAGGACTTACAGAAATTCCTTGGATGGTGCCACAGTCTATTCTACGTACAACAATGTGTTGAACTACTTCAACAAGTCTGCGTGTAAGATATCCAGCATCTGATGTTCGTACAGCAGTATCTACAACTCCTTTGCGGGCTCCGTAACAAGAAATGATATATTCTGTTAAAGACAGCCCTTCACGTAAATTGCTTTGAATAGGTAAATCAATCATTTGTCCTTGTGGATCCGACATTAATCCTCTCATACCTACTAATTGGTGTACTTGAGATGC